AACCCTGTAGCTACTTGTACTAAAAAACAAGTAAGCGTAATTCCTCCTAGACAATAAAATATATTGACATGAGGAGGAACATATTTACTAGTTATATCATCTGCAATTGCCTGAATTTCAAGACGTTCTTCGAACCAATCATAGATTTTATTGAGATAGGTAAACCCCAAAAGACTCCCCCTCCAAGAACCGTATATGAGAATTTCACCTCGTACGGCTCAAACAGAAACACCCCAATACTAGTTCTACCGGATATGTGTAAAAGTTTGAAACTTTTTAATTCTATGATTCCATTTTTTAGGAAAATACGAAAGAATAAAAATCCGAAAAATATTTCTTGTGGTTATAATGTCAAAATATCAAGTCGGCTCATTCGTCTTTATGTTGATGATTATAGGCCTCTTGAATCTTCTATTTACCTATTATCGTTATTGTTTTTGTTATTATTTCTTGTGTGTAATACGACTTACTTTACTGCCGTTTTCTTATTGATAGGAATTCTCTTGTTAAGACCCCGTGAATCAATTAAAACCTCAGATTCATACTAGAACCACGATGATTCAATAAAACCCTTTCAAACTAATTGCAAAAATTCCTTGAGTAAGAACCTTGGATCATCACTTCATTTAATGAATAAATATAATGACTAAAAAGAAAAAGTTTTTCTTTTGATCAAAATAAGCATAATAAGGGGTTTGAAAGAATATAAATCTTTCAATTTATAACTTATAAATCTAACAAATGGGAGCCCGGCCGCGTGGTCTGAATATTAAGTATGAATCATAGTTCTAATATTTTGTATTCTATTTGATACATTTCGTGCTTCAGATACTCAAAATGAATATCCGACGAAGTAAAACCATCTCTATCAAGATGACAGACTCGTTTTCTGTACTATCCATAGGATCCATTATAACAATATAACAAGTCACACACTCATATTCCGGAAATACAGAAACAAAGAAATTCCACGGTCGAACTACCAAAATAGAATGGGATAAAAATAAGAGACCTAACTTCTTCACTTTGTATTGAAAAGTTAGTCAATAGTTCTTATGAATCTAATTCATTGAAATTCCGTCCAGTAAAATGGAAGAATTATAAATTTCCAAAATAACAGATAGGAATACCGCAAAAAGGGCCATTGCAAGACCCATCAAAGGAGTAGTTCCCCACCCAGGAGCTACTTTACCATATTCTGAATTCAATGGTTTCAATAAACTCCCTACAAGAGTTTGTCTTGGACGAGATTTAGAACCGCCCTCAACGATTTGTGTAGCCATAAAACCCTATTTCTTATTCATTGAGATCTGTTGACTTTGTATACCATTCCGTTGTAAATAAATGATCTTATCATAGATCCATTGTGGTCTTGAAACTATATAATAATGGAAACAGCAACCTTAGTTGCCATCTTTATATCCGGTTTACTTGTAAGTTTTACTGGGTACGCCTTATATACTTCTTTTGGGCAACCCTCTCAACAACTAAGAGATCCATTCGAGGAACACGGAGACTAGTTGAAGTAATGAGCCTCCCAATATTTATATTGGGAGACTCATTACTTTCAATTGAGATAATGAAAAAGCATTTCACTTTTTAGTTGGAACTTTAGGCGGTTCTCGAAAAAAGATAGCGAAAAAAATGATTCCTAGAGTTGAGACTAGGAGGAATGTATAAACCAATGCTTCCATAGATTCGATCGTGGTTTAACAATTATAACTTCCATACCTGTTTATTGGGAATCGTCGTCCGGATAAAGAAAGAGCAAAAAAAAGTCAAAGAAAAGGCAGCGATTCAAATCAAAGTTTATCCGGTACCCCATAGCAAAATCAAATCACAAAACAAAAGATGAAAAATAACAAAACAATATTGTATTAGACTGCTTGTCTTCTTGTAGTCGGATCTCCAAGTTTTTGGAATGTTCCAAATTCTACTTGAGCATCCAAATCTGGATCAATACCAGCAAAAACGTCTCTGAACAAGGTTCGAGAACCATGCCAAATGTGTCCGAAGAAAAAGAGCAGAGCAAATGAAGCATGTCCAAAAGTAAACCAACCCCTCGGGCTGCTACGAAAAACACCATCGGATTTCAAAGTAGCACGATCTAATTCAAAAATTTCACCCAATTGAGCACGTCTAGCATATTTTTTCACAGTAGCAGGATCACTATAACCCACCCCATTGAGTTCACCGCCATAGAACTCAACAGTTACACCTACTTGTTCGACACTATATTTTGATTCTGCCCTTCTAAAAGGAACATCGGCTCTAACAATCCCGTCTCCGTCTACCAAAACAACAGGAAATGTTTCAAAAAAAGTCGGCATACGACGTACAAAAAGTTCACGCCCTTCTTTATCTCTAAAGATAGGATGTCCTAACCACCCAACAGCGATTCCATCCCCGTTATCCATTGAGCCCGCTCTGAATAATCCCCCTTTTGCCGGATTATTTCCGATGTAATCATAAAAAGCTAATTTTTCAGGAATTTTAGACCAAGCTTCAGATATACTTTGATTTTCAGCTAGTCCAGCACCAACTCTTCGATATATTTCTTGTTGGAAGTATCCTTGATCCCATTGATAACGAGTGGGACCAAATAATTCAATCGGGGTAGTTGCCGAACCATACCACATAGTTCCAGCAACTACAAAAGCTGCAAAAAAGACAGCAGCGATACTACTGGAAAGGACAGTTTCAATATTTCCCATACGTAATCCTTTGTATAGACGTTGGGGAGGGCGAACACTAAGATGGAATAGACCCGCCAATATGCCCAAGGTTCCTGCTGCAATATGATGAGAGGCTATTCCTCCCGGAACAAAAGGATCAAAACCTTCCACACCCCATGCTGGATTTACAGGCTGTACCCTTCCGGTTAGTCCATAAGGATCGGATACCCATATTCCGGGACCATACAATCCTGTTACATGAAATGCACCAAAACCAAAGCAAGCCACTCCTGAGAGAAATAAATGAATTCCGAAGATCTTGGGCAAATCCAAAGAAGGTTTTCCTGTACGTGCATCACTAAATATTTCTAGATCCCAATACACCCAATGCCAGATAGCTGCCAAAAAGCATAAGCCAGAAAACACAATATGTGCACCGGCCACACCTTCGTAACTCCAAATACCCGGATTCGTTATAGTCCCTCCTGTGATACTCCAACCGCCCCATGAATTGGTTATTCCTAAACGTGTCATGAAGGGTATAACGAACATACCTTGTCTCCACATTGGATCAAGAACAGGGTCAGAGGGATCAAAAACAGCTAATTCGTATAGAGCCATCGAACCGGCCCAACCAGCAACCAAAGCTGTATGCATTATATGGACAGCAAGCAAACGACCGGGATCATTCAATACGACGGTATGAACACGATACCAAGGCAAACCCATGAAATACCTCTTTATCAACGAAAAATAGACACTGTGTAACTTTATTGCACTGGAAAATATACTAGGTACCTTCCCCTTTAGTGGATTATTTCGGGGAAAGGATAAATATTTGCTCTATTCTTTTAGTAATAATGTCTTTTAGTAATTAGTAATAATGGAACAATTTTGTTCGTAAGAACAAAAAGAAGCAGATCTATTCTACACTCGATAAGTACCAATACGCAATGGTAAGGTGTTGATATCGTTTTATATGAGTGACTGCAGTTCTATTTGTTCCTCATTCAAAAGGCCTATTTGTAATAATTTTATTTTTTTTATGAGCTTATTCAATCAATGGATCAAATATAATAAAAGGTAATAGTCTTAAGACAATAAACCCATTGTTACGCTTTCACATCAAAGTGGGATAGAGTATTTCATTTTTTTCATATAATGCCTATTGGTGTTCCAAAAGTACCTTTTCGAAGTCCTGGAGAGGAAGATGCATCGTGGGTTGACGTATAGTGCGACTTGTCAGATATATTGGGTCATATGGTATTTCCCCGTTCTCTTCCCCGATCGAGATATCCTCTCTTTCGCCCAAGAAAAATTGATCGAACCATCAAAAATTTGGAGCGTGAAATAAAGTGCAATTAAATCTATTTTTTAGAGGGGTATACAGATTACTATTATTAATTAGAATAATTTATGGTTGACTTGGTTAGATCAATAAAATGAAGTATCCAGGCTCCGTTTAGAACAAAAAGAAATTGGTAATATATTTTATTTACTACTTAATTCATATTAATTCATATTTAATATTCCATTTGTAAATACAAATGGTTTCAAGTCGTTAATGAAAATGAATTTTATTAATCGAGTAATATGTAATATGATGAATGCGTTAAATATTGAATATTTGGCGGGAGACATAAAATAAATTGAAAAAAAAAGGGGAATCGTATCAAAAAGACGTAGTATTGGGGCATTTGTCCTATATGTGCAAATCCAAATCGGGCGGATCTTTACTCGGAGTAGAGCATAAACCTAAAAAAATGGAAGAAGACCCTTCAGGAACAAGAAAATTACATCGTGATTAGGGTTGATCCCGATGAAACAATACATCAATGAGAAGTTAATCTGATAAGTTTAGTGAATTTTTTTTATAGTTTTTTATTTCTATATTTATTATAGAAACAGAACGGGCCAAAACTCCTATTTCTTGAAAAATGAAAGAAAAGCCCTTTTGTTACAAGTTAGAAAAATCCTGCTATGAAAAAAGAAAGCTAGAATCTACACATTGATTCTTTTTTTTTTCGCGATTTGTGTTGAACCGTATGCATCAAAAGGTGCATGTACGGTTCCTAAGGGATACAATTTTATCCCAATCAACCGACTTTATCGAGAAAGATTACTTTTTTTAGGCCAAGGGGTTGATAGTGAGATCTCAAATCAACTTATTGGTCTTATGATATATCTCAGTATAGAGAATGATACCAAAGATCTGTATTTATTTATAAACTCTCCCGGCGGATGGGTAATACCCGGAATAGCTATTTATGATACTATGCAATTTGTGCGACCAGATATACAAACAGTATGTATGGGATTAGCTGCTTCAATGGGATCTTTTATTCTGGTCGGAGGGGCAATTACCAAACGTCTAGCATTCCCTCACGCTTGGCGCCAATGAGTTTTTTAATTTGAGAGACAAAAAGAGGACTATGCCTTCGCGCTATATGAATATTGAGTAATAATAGCATGGCACTTCGAATTCGATATGAGAATTTTATTTTTCAAAAAACTTACATTATGTATCGAAAGAGTAGTATGAGATAAAGGCCAATTCGATCTGATCTATTGGGAAATCCATTTCAGCGTCACAAACTTTTTTGTTTTGAGCTCTTAACTTATGTTATGAAAGAATATGAAAATCAATATTATTTTGATTTGAAAAAAAGAAACTTTGGGATTGCTAAATAACAGACGAAATAAATATAGAAAGCAACGGAGCCATCATAGTATTTTTTTATACTCAAAAAAAAAGGGTGGTTGTGGGATCATTTACCTATGAGAATCTGATATACTTTAATATCAATTTTCTTCGATGGAAAATAAAAAAAGGAAAAGTGAATTTCATTGTAGAGCCGTATGCAATGCGCAAAAAATGCCCGTACGGTTGTTCAATTTTATCTTCTATTTTTTTCTATCTCTTCGACTTTGATTATGCGAGATAGAGGAACTATTTATGATGTTATATCATCAGGGTAATGATCCATCAACCTGCTAGTTCTTATTACGAGGCACAGGCGGGAGAATTTATCCTGGAGGCGGAAGAACTACTGAAACTGCGCGAAACCATCACAAGGGTTTATGTACAAAGAACGGGCAAACCCTTATGGGTTGTTTCGGAAGACATGGAAAGAGATGTTTTTATGTCAGCAACAGAAGCCCAAACTTATGGAATTGTTGATCTTGTAGCGGTTGAGTAAAAAATAACAAAAAAGAATAGGGACTTGACACAAATCTGCAATTTTCTATTTTATCTTCTTACCGGATTTATTTAATATTCTATTAAATAATCTATTAATATAGAAATGTAAAAATGATTCAGAATCGTCCGGTTAGGATTGATCTAAACCAGCTCATTATGTATATAATTCAACATGCCAACGATTAAACAACTTATTAGAAACACAAGACAGCCTATCAAAAATGTCACAAAATCCCCCGCTCTTGGGGGATGTCCTCAGAGGAGAGGAACATGTACTAGGGTGTATGTGCGACTCGTTCAGATCATGGAACTGGGACAAAAGAAAAAAAAAACAATGGATCCAGTATCAGCGATCAGTACCAGTGAATAGGATATAATGAAAAAATACACTCCCTATCTAAAAAGAAAAATCGAAAAAAAAAAGATCTATCTTTCTATTGTGGTATCCTATTTATGGTTTCCATTGGTGCAAATCCAATCATTTCCATTTTTAATTTAAAATGAGAAAGAATTCCCATTGGTAGCAAATGGTATCCATTAAGCAGGGAAATCCTATTAAAAAAGCATAAAGATTATGCTCTTACCTGTAAGAACGGACTAATAGGGTCAGCTACTCAGCCAATCTTCATAATGAAATACCGTTACTGTATAGGTAGGTTTCATTGTGAAAGACCTATTACTGGATAATTAAGGGTAGAGCCAAAGAGTGTGAACTGTACAAGTTAACAATAATTGATTAAATGAGGAATAAGGGCTCCGGTGTATAGAGAGGACCTCACCGTTTAAGAAATAACCATAGAAACGATGGAACCCACTATACCCATTTCTATTTAATACTTTTTTTTTCTTTTTTTATACCTATTATGAATTTCTTATTTCGAAGTAAAAAGCCTAGAAAAAAAGAAAAAAATAGTGGTTGGGAAGGTTATAGTAGCAAAAGCCATTGGAATTTTTATTTTATACACTGGAAGAATCCGTTTTGTTATTAATAGACTAGGAAAAGGGAAGGAAATAACTAAAAGAAATCAATTGGTTATTTAGTTATTCATCAAAGTTTCATTTATTCAATGACCAGAATTAAACGGGGATATATAGCTCGAAGACGTAGAACAAAAATTCGTTTATTTGCATCAAGCTTTCGGGGGGCCCATTCAAGACTTACTCGGACTATTACTCAACAAAAAATAAGAGCTTTAGTTTCGGCTCATCGGGATCGAGGTAGACAAAAAAGAGATTTTCGTCGTTTGTGGATCACTCGGATAAATGCAGTAATTCGAAGCAATGCTGTATACTATAGTTATAGTAACTTTATGCACAATCTGTACAAGAGACAGTTGCTTCTTAATCGTAAAATACTTGCACAAATAGCTATATTAAATAGGAATTGTCTTTATATGATTTCCAACGAGATTCTAAAATAAGGAAATTGGAAAGAAATCCATTGGAATTAAATAGAGTTCCTTTGAGAATGAACCCTGGGAAGGTAGAGTAGAAATTAGTATGATAAAATCATATGATAAGGTCGTCAAAATGAGCAAACACCTTCAATAAAAAAAAAGATGAATTACTCTTTCCCAATTCTTTTTTTTTTATTACGACAATTATCGGATTGGAATTTTATTTTGATTCAATTGAAGAATTAAGACTCTTTATTTTTTGTTCTAAAACCTGTAGTTCTAGTGGTCGACTCGCCTCTTTCAAATTGTTTCTCATTATTAAGAAAAGGTAACAAAGATAAAATACGAGCCTGTTTTATAGCAATAGTAATTAATCGTTGTTGTTTTAAGGTCAATCTATTCACCCGTCTAGATAATATTTTTCCTTGTTCACTAATAAATCGACTAATTAAACTCATGTTTCTATAATCAATTCGATCCCCCGATTGGATCGGGGGCAAACGCCTACGAAAAGATCGCTTGGATTTAAGAAAGAGTCGTTTGGATTTATCCATGGTTTGTTTATTCCTTATCCCGAAAACCCTAATTCTATTTCAATCATATAAAAAATTATTTAGAATTAATAAGATTTCGAATTTTTAATAATATTTAAATTTAAATTGATAATTAGAAATGGGATTTATCTTGTTTATCTTTCACTATTTCATTAAATAAGAATATCTTATATATCTATATTCTATAGATATATAAGATGCCGTTTTCCCCTTCCTTGGGTTGGAGGGCGGGGGCGGACACACGAGTGAGCGGTTCAATCTATTTCTTTATTTCCCCGTGAATCGTATGTTTGTAACAAAAGGGACAGAATTTTCTCAATTCCAATCGACTGGGCGTATTATGTCGATTCTTTTGAGTAATATATCTGGAAACGCCCTTATTAACATTAACACGGTTTCGAACACAACAGGTACATTCCAAAATAACGGTGACTCGGGCATCTTTACCCTTGGCCATGAACCTCCTTTGGATTTGTGATTTACTCAATTCTTCTATTTTCCGATTCGAAACGGACAAAAAAAAATAGAAGTTGCAAATTCGAAATTAAATTCTAACAGATTTCGTTTCAATAAATCAATTCTAGTTCAATTAGAATAAAAATAAGTAATAGAATTATTTCTAACTCGATTTAGAATTTATATAGAAATCACTGTACAATATTTCATTACAGTATTTCATTTTTAGTTTAAGTATATTGTATGATATTATTGCTACAGGCGCTCTATTTCCATTTCTGTTCTAATTCTATTATTATTATATTAATTTGAGTCTGGACCCGAGTTCCTTTCTTAGTTTCACTAGAACGAATCTGCTTTTATTCTTTTTCTAACTTATTCCGAAAAAAAAAGAAGAGAAGGGAGATTAGTCATAGATATTGTATCCCTAATCTTCTTCGCCCCTTCCTCTCTCAATAACTAGAAAAAAGGGAATATCAACGCATCCGGAAATAAACGATTGATCTCTATCAATAAACCTGCCAAAGCCGCGAACCATAGAGTACTTATTACCGGTGCCACGGAGAGGTATGTTTTTAGATCTCGCATTCAAAATCCTCCTTCTTAGTTCCTTATTGGAATTTTATTCGAATTTGTAATACATAATGGGAATACATATATAATATAACCCGAAGTGTATATGGTTATTATATATATTATATATAGTTAATATAGTTAATTAGTAACTATAGTTAATTAGATTCTATATAGTTAATGACCGACCGCTTGATATATTCCTTTTCTTAAAAGAAAAAAAATATGAAATGGCAAGATAATTTGTGTATATCAATGGAAGAAATAAAGATGTGGAAAACAAGACAGAGATTCTTTACAATGACATTGTAGATCGGTTGAAAGGGATGTAGCGCAGCTTGGTAGCGCGTTTGTTTTGGGTACAAAATGTCACGGGTTCAAATCCTGTCATCCCTACCTATTACTTATCTTATGAGCAGTAACGTGGGATCTATTTCAATTAATTCAAATTGGATATGCATAACCAATCTTTTCTTTAATTTGATTCTATTTTTTATGAGAGTATATACTATACATACAAGATGTATTGGTTTAAAAATCTTTTTTTATTATAAAAAAAGATTATGATATTCTAATAAGGCGCTCTTAGTTCAGCTCGGTAGAACGCGGGTCTCCAAAACCCGATGTCGTAGGTTCAAGTCCTACAGAGCGTGATTCCATTCTTGTTATTTGTTAAGTCGAAAATTACACTGAAATAATTGAACAGCAATCTGAATTTGACCTCCTGTAGATTAAAGAAAGTAGGAGGTCAAAAAAAAAAAGAAATCTTAATTAATCAAAGATCCAATTGATCACCACGTCTGTATTGTAAATATGCAGTTACGAATAATCCAGCCAAAGTAATAGGAATGAGACCTAAGACGATTCCAAATAAAAAAACTTCAATCATTTCAATTTCTTTGAAAGAAGAAAGGGAGAGGTAATAGCTGTCCTTAAATATTAATCCGTATTATCCATGAATCTCAATGACCAAGCATTGGAAATTGGCACGGTAAGGTGCTATAGAATATATGAGCTACCGCAGAATAATTTTTTTTTTATTATTTTGATTTTTAGTCAATTAATTTCCAAATTTCAAATAAGTCGTATCTTGTTTAGACCGATAAATAGAGCGGAGGTTATAGTCAAAGCTGCTAGTAGAAA